CTTGAATATAATTACCAGGAGTAAGCGCAATAGCTTGTTTCCAATACTCGGCGGCTTGGTTGAACCAAGCCTCCGCAATTTCAGAATCTCCCTGCCGAACGGCCTGTTCTCCCCGGTCGGAATAGGTGGGTCAATTCCTTTCCTTAGAACCGTACTTGAGAGTTTCCCGCCTCATACGGCTCGTACAATCAATTCTTTTGGTGTCCCGGGTTTTTGAATCTAGTATAGCGAATTGAATTCGATTTCTCATAGATCGATCTTTATTCTTTTTTTCGCGGGTTAACCAAAAGAGGTTAATTCCATGAGCATGAGTTTCAAACTTGATTTTTGATTAAATTAATAATCAGCTTTGCTTTCATTTTATCTTTTCTCCCACCGTCAGAAGAATAACATAGAATCATTTCCACTATAGTTAGAATTTTCTGAAAGGTATCTATCTCGGTTTCATATAAAAATTGATATAGAATCTTTGAAAAAGACCTTTCTTCCTAAGAAAGAAAAGACTTACTGTCTTTGGGATCTGATGCTACACCGCTGCTTAATACCTTAGGGGATCGACTTTATTACATAAGTGGATTCCTTACTTTTATCTCATATCATGACATAAATAAGCAGTTCTTATTGGATCGGCATCGGCCCAAAACCTCGCGAATTGGTCTTTACGGTGCTTCCTCTATCAATTAGATCCTTTATCCATAGAATAAACTATCTAGGCATATCGATTTCTTCATATTTTGACTTCTATGAGGTTTCTTTCTTTGCTACAGCTGATAAAAATCGTTTTTTGCACGATGCATATGTAGAAAGCCTATTTTTTTTTTCTAGTATTTATTAGTGTATTTGCTCTTTCTTCCCCTCCCCCTTTTTTTTTTCTTTTCCTTTTTTCTTTCTATAGTAGAGATAGTCGCACGTAATGACAGATCACAGCCATATTATTCAAAGCTTGTGGTAAGAATGGATTTCGTTCGAGTGCCCGAAAATAATATTCTAAAGCTTTTGTATGTTCTCCGTTACTTGTGTGGATAAGGCCTATGTTATAGAGTATATAGCTTCGATCGTAGGGATCAATTTCTAGTCGCATAGCTTCATAATAATTCTGTAAAGCTTCCGCATAATTGCCTTCGGATTGAGCTGACATCCGTTACGGTCGTCATTCGATTCAAAGAATTCTCCGTTTCAGAACCGTACATGAGATGAAAATCTCATACGGCTCCTCCCTTATGTGCATAATGAGAATAGAATAATACATGGAATCAAAAAAGATTGAAATATTCTCATTATGAACTGAGTGGGGCTAATGTTTTTACAAGAAATCTCTAGCCAACCTTCCTGCAAAAGCTTTTTCTTATTCTTAATATCACGCGTGTTGGTACTGGTACTAGATCAAACTGTAAACTCCAACAATTTCTTTGTTCTCAACGCCCCTTAATTTCCAGGAATTAATCACTTCAACAGTCTTCGATGGTTATAAGGGTATCCACAGTACGAACGAGATGGATGTTTGTTATCCCAACCATTCTTCTTAGTCCCGATCCCGATAAGGAAAAGGGGCAGTTTATAACAAAGTTTTCGTGTTGCTGATTCCTAGACGTAGCGCCTCTTCCCCTATGCCGCCTGTTGGTACTGGTGTAGTAGGGTTGACTTGCAATACAGAACCCATAGGTGTAACCTTTCGCTCAATACTAGAATCGACAATTGAAGCATCTGAGGCTGCATTAATCGGGGATACACGACAGAAGGAATGGTTTTATCTATAAACTTCACCTTCAACAAGCGTAGATTTTTTCAATAATTTTTTTTCGTTCTTTTCTATCCCGAATCGTCTTTCTTTCTCCTAAGACCGAAAGCGGTAAATAAAAAATAATCAAATCGCACCATCTCTGTAATAGCTAAATGCCTCTTTTTCTCCTGAAGTTGTCGGAATTATTCGTAATAATATATTGGCTACAATTGAAAAAGTCTTATCAATAAAATTTCCATTTATCCGCGATCTAGGCATAGGTAAAAATCCATTCTATAATTCGTTTCATTACCTCTTGTGAGAAAATGATCCCACAAACAAAGGAATTGTACAGTACAAAATAACATAAAAGCAGACGCATTAAAAAAAATAGACCGATCCGTTGATTCGTTCCAATTCATTGATTAAATCAGGCAGAAATATCAGAAAAAATAGTAGCGTCATTTTTGCAAACAAGATATATACTTTTATTGTTTTTAAAAGTTTTTCACAAACAAAAAAATTCTCTTTTTCCCCAGACTCAAAGGAAGAATTTTTTATTTGCTGAAAGAGTTTCTATTTTTCTAGTTAGAATGGATTCGATTGTCCGTACCCATCTAACAATCGAATTTGAACAACTCGCTATTCACGCGAGTTCTCGGTCATAATCGTTGTGTAGGAGAGATGGCCGAGTGGTTCAAGGCGTAGCATTGGAACTGCTATGTAGACTTTTGTTTACCGGGGGTTCGAATCCCTCTCTTTCCGTACCTTGACCTAATT